TAGCTTTGAAAAGACAGATTGCCTATCTTTTCTTTAATCTCAGGCGAAATACGATCGGGGGGAGCCAATTCAAATCCCTCTGGTAAAATAAGAACAGCCCCCACATTCAAAGATCCCCTTTTACCATTAGCAAGAACTTGTTTTACCTGCATATCATAAGGAATTCGAACAACTGCTTCAAATACAGTATCGGGAAGTACCGCTTGTGGAACCTCGATATCCACGGGCTTATTAGCTAAATGGCAATTAGCACATACAATACGACCTGTTGCTTCTCGCGGATTTTCATAACCCTGCTGTGCAAAAATGGGGTATGCATTTGAAATGGGTGCTCGAATTATTATATATATCATGATCGATACGGAAATAGATCGAGTAATCTCTTCTTTTATCCAAGAAACGGCATTTTTAGTTTGCATGGTCCAATCATTGATCCTGAAAATTTCTACAATAAAATTTGGTAGGTCGCTCGTACAGTTCCCTATCCACGATTCTGCTATTTACTGAAATAACTTTACTGGAATATTAGGAAGAATCCGGGTAGAAAGAAAAATAAGAATAAAATAATTAAGTAAAATTTTTAATGTTTCGCTTTTGTACAAAGTACGTTATAATGGGATCGGGGTATCTTTTTTTCAGTCATTCATTGAATGATAAATCACTACAAGTGACGGAGATACACGATTTAAATAACGGAAAATCCAATATTTAAAAATGGTATCTAGAATGACTGGAAAAGTGGAAACAAGACTGGATAGAATTTGTTCATTATGAGCAAATCCAAAATCTTTATAGACAGAACCAATCATTAGTTCCCAACCATGAGGCGAATGAAATCCTATACATAAATCAGTTAATAAAAGAATAGAAAAAGCTTTTATTGTGTCGCTTAAGTTATATAGGAATTCTTGAACCCAAGAGTTAAGAATAAGAAGTTCTTGATTACCTATAATAGAATAACCACTTAGCATAACGAAACAGATTATATTTGTCGAGAAGTGCAAAATCGTATGGATACAATCCTGATTGTGCGTCTTGATCAATTGGACCATTTCTTTGTAGATTCCGATACGAAGGTTTTGTAAACGTGTTTCCGGGTATTCCTTTATCATTTCATCCAAGAGGACCAATTCCTCCAATTCTATGAATTTTTGGAGGATACTCTTTTCTTGAATATCAGTCAAGAAAATTTCGGATTGCCTAGTATTCCACGAATTAGTAACCCAAGATTCCAGACTTTTCTTAAATGAGAAAGAGATCCACCAAGGCAAAAATACTATAGATGTAAGATAAAGAAGGGGAATCAATGCTTTCTTTTTTGCCATTTTTCATTTTTCGTCTTTAATGAATTCACCTTCACCCTATTCGTCAACTCTATTAATATTTCTATCAAGTCTAAGTTCTATCACAAATCATAGAGAAATCTATTCCTCCGTTTTTTATTTGTGATTCGGGAGTTAGTCCTTGAATTTAGAAAGAATACAGAAATCGAATAAGAAATAGAAAGAAAACAGTACACTTCCAATTCGAATGAAGGAAAAAAATATTGTATTGTTTCCAAAGATATCAATTGTTAAAATTCGAAGCAATTAGCGCTTTCGATGAATGCACGAAAGAGGGCCACTTCAAGTAATGAAGATTTCGAAACGAACGAACTCCCTTCATCTATCAAAATATCAAATCTATTATTTCGAAAAAAAAATTCTTCAATTTTAAAAAATTTCATTTTTTTTCTTTTTTAAAATCCTTCAATTGGTACACGCAAAAAAGAGGCCAATTCTGCCGCTTTTTGTTCCATTTCTCGTGGAGTCAAATTCTCATCAATACGAGTCAAGGGAATGGACCCCTGTCCTCCGATTTCCATATAAAGGACACGACGAGTATAAATACCCTCTTTAACTTCTATTCTGATAGACTGAATGTCTTTCATAAGGAATCGGAGAAAAATACGACGATTTTTTCCCGGAAATCCCCAGCGAAAAATACACACTATTCCTTGTTTTCTATCGAATCGATCATAACCACTACCTACACTCCACGAAATTGTACACCACAAATAGAAGCTAATAAAGAGACCCGCGATTCCATAGAACGACATCACGATCCCTTGTGGAAAAAAAAGCATTTGCTGAGACGGAAATAAAGGTATCAAATTTCTACCGAGATAACTGGAAGTTCCAACCAATAAGAACCCTAATGAACCTAAAAAAAGGATAAAGGCCCAACAGAAATTACTTGTTTTTCGAGACCCTGTTCGAAGTTCTATCCATATACGTTCTGATCGCCAACCCATACTAGATCCAGTTATATTTTATTGGAATTGGAAGAATAACAATAACCCAAATGAATTTGAGTTTACTTTTTTTGTTTCCCGAAGTAACGCTCATCAACTAGTACTATTCTGATGTAAACCTTGGGCAGTAATTCATCGAATTTCTTAATAGATCTAAAAAAAGAATAGATGAGATTTGTCCCTACTGCCCGTATCTAAAAAATCTTG